AGGATGAAATTCTTAATGATAGTTGGTTGTATTCACCAATTTTCGCAATAATAGCTTGGTCTACAGCGGGATTAACCGCATTTTATATGTTTCGGATCTATTTACTTACTTTTGAAGGACACTTAAACGCCAATTTTCAAAATTACAGTGGAAAAAAAAATACACCCTTCTATTCAATATCTCTATGGGGTAAAGAGGGTTCAAAAAGGATTAACAAAAATTTTTGTTTATTAACCTTATTCACAATGAATAATAATGAAAGTGCTTCTTTTTTTTCAAAGAAGACATATCGACTTAATGAGAATGTAAGAAACATGACACAACCTTTTATTACTATTACTTATTTTGGGAATAAGAAGTCTTTTTTATATCCTTATGAATCGGATAATACTATGTTATTCTCTATAGTTGTATTGGTTCTATTTACTTTGTTCGTTGGATTCCTAGGAATTCCTTTCAATCAAGAAGGAGTTAATTTAGATATATTATCAAAATGGTTAACCCCGTATATAAACCTTTTACACCCAAATTTGAATAATTCAATGGATTGGTATGAATTTTCGAAAGATGCAGTTTTTTCAGTCAGTATAGCCTATTTCGGAATCATTATAGCGTCCTTTTTATATAAACCTGTTTATTCATCTTTGCAAAATTTGGACTTAATGAATTTATTTGTTAAAACAAGTCCTAAGAGAATTCTTTCGGACAAAATAATAAATGGTCTATATGTTTGGTCATATAATCGTGGTTACATAGATGCTTTTTATGCAACATCTTTAACAGGAGGGATAAGAGGATTGGCGGAATTCACTCATTTTTTTGATAGACGAGTAATTGATGGAATTACGAATGGAGTTGGTATTATGAGTTTCTTTGTAGGAGAGGGTATCAAATCTGTTGGGGGCGGGCGTATCTCTTCTTATCTTTTCTTGTATTTATCTTATGTATCCATTTTTATATTAATTTACTACTTACTACTTTTGGAATCTATAAGAAAAATCTTTGATTTTTAATTTGATAGTTTTCATTTTATAGTAAAGAACTTTAATAGGAAAGAATGATTGGTTTTGAACAATAGATGTCTTTCACATCCAACTAAAACAATTAATAACCTCTTCATTTTTATTTAAATGGCAGTTCCAAAAAAACGTACTTCTATATCAAAAAAGCGTATTCGAAAAAATATTTGGAAGGGGAAGGGATATTGGTTCGCGTTAAAAGCTTTGTCATTGGGGAAATCTCTTTCTACCGGGAATTCAAAAAGTTTTTTTGTACGACAAACAAATAAGTCATAAAACATTGGAATAATCCGAATTGATTTGACTCAAAAAATTGTCTGATTTCATTGTTAATCTAAAAATAAAATGAAGAATTTCCATTCCCTATTCATTGGCCAAAAACAATAGGGAATGGAAGTAGAATAAAAATGCCTCTGTTTACTAAATTAGAAAAAGAATGTTTTTGAAAAAAGAATAAAGACAAGATACAAGGTTTTACCTTTCTTTTTAGTAGATTTTATCATTTCGAGGGCGGAGTCTTATTTTCCCCATCAACCTATTTGTCTATAATAAGAAAAATGGCTTTCTCTATATCTATATATATCTATAGAGGGCATATGTAAGATCGTTAGTTAAAATTAAGGAATTGATGAAACTAATTGATGCCATTTTGACAACCTTTTGTATAGTATAACTTTAGGATTTATTTTGTGTTCATTGAAAAAATGTATCTTTTTGTTTCAAATTTGATAAATCGGATAAATGATAAAAAATGCATTAAAAAATGAAAATCTTTTTTTTTGTTCTATCCCTACTAGCTAGAGGATAGAAGCGTCCAGTTACAAAGAATTCGATTCCAGGAGAGAGAGCATAAACTACACCAAAGTCCTAAGGGAAGAAATAAAACGAACACCCTAAATGAAAATAAGGAACCTTCCAATCCCATTTGAACGAATTTGAATTCATCCAGTTTTATCTTTCCTAAAAAATATTGCATGGATTTCTTCAATCTCGACGATTGAATATGAATAGGCTATTATAAGTTCTAGCAAGCCGCTATGGTGAAATCGGTAGACACGCTGCTCTTAGGAAGCAGTGCTAGAGCATCTCGGTTCGAGTCCGAGTGGCGGCAGGCCATCTTCTAAAAGAGATACAATAGATCCTATAATAAATTCAATTCTTAATTTTTATTTCGTAATTAAAGGATTCCTCTTTTTTTTTTATGATATTTTCAATTTTAGAGCATATATTAACTCATATTTCCTTTTCGATCGTTTCAATTGTAATTACAATTCATTTGATAACCTTATTTGTCGATAAAATTAAAAAACTATATGATTCGTCAGAAAAGGGCATGATAGCGACTTTTTTATGTATAACGGGATTATTAGTCACTCGTTGGGTTTATTCAGGACATTTTCCACTAAGTGATTTATATGAATCATTAATCTTTCTTTCATGGAGTTTCTCAGTTATTCATATAGTTCCGTATTTCAAAAAAA